TAGACGTTGTGGCGGACGGACGCTAAGATGGAATAGGCCCGCTAATATGCCCAATGTTCCTGCTGCAATATGATGAGAGGCTATTCCTCCTGGAACAAAAGGATCAAAACCTTCCACGCCCCACGCTGGATTTACGGGTTGTACTTTTCCCGTTAGTCCATAAGGATCGGACACCCATATTCCGGGACCATACAAGCCTGTTACATGAAATGCACCAAAACCAAAGCAAGCTATCCCTGAGAGAAATAAATGAATCCCAAAGATCTTTGGCAAATCCAAAGAGGGTTTTCCTGTACGTTCATCACAAAATATTTCTAGATCCCAATACACCCAATGCCAGATAGCTGCCAAAAAGCATAAGCCAGAAAACACAATATGTGCTCCCGCTACACCTTCGTAACTCCAAATACCTGGATTCGTTACAGTCCCCCCTGTAATACTCCAACCGCCCCATGAATTGGTTATTCCTAAACGAGTCATGAAGGGTATAACGAACATACCCTGTCTCCACATTGGATCAAGAACAGGATCAGAAGGATCAAAAACTGCTAATTCATACAGAGCCATCGAACCGGCCCAACCAGCAACCAGAGCTGTATGCATTATATGAACAGAAAGCAACCGGCCGGGATCATTCAATACAACGGTATGAACACGATACCAAGGCAAACCCATGGAAATACCCCTTATATCAAAGATAAATGGACACTACGTAACTTTATTGCATTGGAAAAGACTATAATATGACTATCCTATGGACCACTCTTGTTGAGTCGATTATTTCCGAACAAGGGTTTCTATTCTGTTGGTAATAATGGAACAATTCTGTTCGTAGGAACAAAGAGAAGCAGATTTATTCTATACTCGATAAGTACCAATACGCAATGGGGGAGTTGATCCCATTTTCTATGAGCGAATGAGTCCATACTTATTTATCATTAGAAAGACCTATTCGTAATAATTTTAGTTTATTCATTCTGTCTTTCTTTATGAATTTTTAGAATCTATGGATAAAATAAATACGATAAAAACCAATATGAATATTATAAAGACAATAAAAAAATTGTTACGTTTCCACCTCAAAGTGAAATATAGTATTTAATTCTTTCTTTCATTTAATGCCTATTGGTGTTCCAAGAGTTATATTCAAACTTCCTGGAGATCCAATTTCATCTTGGATTGACATATAGTGCGACTTGTCAGATATATTGGGTCATATGGTATTTCCCCGTTCTCTCCCCCGATCGAGATATCCCCCGTTTCACCCAAGAAAGATAAATTTAATCATAAAAAATTTGGAGCGTGAAGTGCAATTAGATCCATTTTTGAGGGGATTCATATTACTATTATCAATTAGAATAATTCAATTAGAATAATTTATGGTTGGCTTGGTTGGACTAAAAAAATGAAGTATCCAGGCTCCGTTTAGAAAAAACCCAATTGGATTGGTAAGATATCTATGATTGCTATTCATATTTTTTCTTTGTAAAGAGATCCTAATTGTCAAGCAAAGTTATCTCAACTCTAATAAATACTTGTATAAAATGAATAAAAAAAAAAAAAGAAATACAAAAAGAAATGGTAATGGGAGCATTTGTCCTATATGTACAAATCCAAATCGGGCGGATCTTTACCCGGAGTAGAGCATAAACCTAAAAAGATGAAAAAGACCCATTCAGGAACAAGAAAATACCATCGCGGTTTGGATTAAATCTCGATGAAAGAATACATCAATGAGAAGTTAATTCGATAAGTTTAATGACCCTTTCTTATAACTTCGAATTTTATAATGGAAAATCGAAAATATAAAAAAGGAGTAAAAACTCGTCTTTATTGAAAAATCGAAGAAAAGCCCTTTCGTTAGAAATAAGAAAGAACCTTTCTAGAAAAAAAGAAAGAGGACTGGAATCTATACATTGATTCACAATTTTTTTGAACCGTATGCATCAAAAGGCGCATGTACGGTTCCTAAGGGATACAATTTTACCCTAATCAACCGACTTTATCGAGAAAGATTACTTTTTTTAGGCCAAGGGATTAATACTACGCTTTCGAATCAACTTATTGGTCTTATGATATATCTCAGTATGGAGGATGAGAACAAAGAGCTGTATTTGTTTGTAAACTCTCCTGGGGGCTGGGTAATACCAGGGATCGCCATTTATGATACTATGCAATTTGTGCGACCAGATATCCATACAGTATGCATAGGATTAGCTGCTTCAATGGGATCTTTTATCCTGGTTGGAGGACAACTTAACAAACGTATAGCATTCCCTCACGCTTGGCGCCAATGAGGTTTTTATTTGAGAGAAAAAAGAAGACTATGCCTTCGCCATATGAATACTAAGTAATAATAGCATGGCACTTCGAATTCGATATGAGAAATTTTTGTATTGTTTTTTTTTTCAAAACATTAGATTCTGTATCGAGAGAGTAGTATGAGATAAGGGGTATTTCCGATTTTATCTTATCTATCGGGAGTTCAGTTCAGCGTCACAAACTTTTTTGTTTTCATGCCGGAGAGTTCTTAACAATATTTATGTTATGAAAGAGTACGAAAAAAAAATATTTTTTCCTTATTTGATCGGATTAAAAAGAAACTTTGGGATTGCTGAATCACAGACAAAAAAGAAAAAATAAACATATAAAGCAACGGAGCCATCATAGTATTTTTGCACTACTCCGAAAGGAAGGATGGCAATTTGATTATTTACCCATCTGAGTCTGATAGATTCTATTTTTCTCTTTCTTCAATAGAAAGGAGGGGGGTCAATTTTTTTGTAGAGCCGTATGCACAAAAGATGCCTGTACGGTTGTTCAATTCTATCTTTTTTCTATTCTTTATCTTTCTTTTCTCTTTGCTTTATCATGCGAGATAGGAGAAGCTTTTATTTTGTTATATCATCAGGGTAATGATGCATGAACCTGCTAGTGGTTTTTATATGGCACAAGTAGGCGAATTTGTCGTGGAAGCGGGAGAACTGCTGAAACTGCGTGAAACCCTCACAAGGGTTTATGCAGAAAGAACGGGCAAACCCTTCTGGGTTGTATCCGAAGATATGGAAAGAGATATTTTTATGTCAGCAACAGAAGCCCAAGCTTATGGAATTGTTGATTTTGTAGCGGTTCAAGAAAAATAACATGGATTTCGGGCAAATCTGTGATTTGATATTTTATCTTCGAATTGAATATTCTATTAAATAGAAGTAATTCACCATCATTCGGTTAGGATCAATCTAAACCAACCCATCATATTATGTATACGATTCAACATGCCAACTATTAAACAACTTATTAGAAATACAAGACAGCCAATCAGAAATGTCACAAAATCCCCCGCTCTTCGGGGGTGCCCTCAACGTCGAGGAACATGTACTAGGGTGTATGTGCGACTCGTTTTTAGATCATGAGCTGGCACAAAAGCAAGAAAACTACTTTTACAGTATCAATGATCAGTACCGGTGAATGGGATAGGATGGAAAAAGGAACTCCATCCATTATTCAAAAAAAACTCTACCATATCCCCGATTGTGTATGAAGTTTATGGTTTCCGTTGGTGTAAATCCAATCACCTGAATTTAAGATGATAAGAAATTCTCCATTGGTAACAAATGGTTATCCATTAAGCGGAGGAAATCTTATTTAAAAAGCATAAAACATAAAGATTAGGTAGGCTCCCAATCTGGCAAGAACGGACTAAGAGGGTCAGCTACCCAGCAAACTTTCATAATTAAATACCGTTACTGTATAGATAGATCTGATTGTGAAAGACCTATTACTGGATAATTCATGGGTAGAGCCAAAGCGTGTGAACTATACAAGTTCCCAATAACATCAATCCGTTGATTAAATATTAAATTAAAGTATAAAGTAAAGGCTCCGGTGTATAGAGAAGACCTCACCGTTTAAGAAGTAACCATAGAAACGAAGGAACCCACTATTTCTTTTTTTATTTCTTTTATTTACTATATTTTTGGTACCTAGGAAAATACAATTTCTTATTTCTGTCTTATTTCGCAGTGAAATACCTAAAAAAAAAAAAAAATAAAAAATCGTGGTCGGGAAGGTTAGAGTAGCCAAAGCCATTGGAATTTTGATTTTATACATTGGAAAAATCCGTTTTGTTATTAATAGACTAGGAAGGGGAAAAGAATAACTGAAAGAAAGGCAATCAATTAGTTATTCGTCAAAGTTTCATTTATTCAATGACCAGAATTAAACGGGGATATATAGCTCGGAGACGTAGAACAAAAATTCGTTTATTTGCATCAAGCTTTCGAGGGGCTCATTCAAGGCTTACTAGAACTATTACTCAACAGAAAATAAGAGCTTTAGTTTCGGCTCATCGGGATAGGGATAGGAAAAAGAGAGATTTTCGTCGTTTGTGGATCACTAGGATAAACGCAGTAATTCGCGAAAGGGGAGTATCCTATAGTTATAGTAGATTAATACACGATCTGTACAAGAGACAGTTGCTTCTTAACCGTAAAATACTTGCACAAATAGCTATATCAAATAGGAATTGTCTTTATATGATTTCGAACGAAATCATAAAGGAAGTAGATTGGAAAGAATCCACCAGAATCATTTAAATTGAGTTACCCGGAGAATGAACTCCGGGAAGGTAGAGTAGAAATTAGTATGAGAAAATATGCTAAAGTAGTCAAAATGAATGAACACGTTCAATTCAATAAAAACAGATTTCTTTTTTTCCGATTCATTTTTTTCTTACGACACGATACTCAAATCTAGATTCACTCAAATCTAGATTCTTGTAATTATGATTCAAGTGAAGAAAAAGTAAGCCTATTTATTTCGGGCTTTAAAACCAGTAGTTCTAGCGGTCGACTCTGTTCTTTCAAATTGTTTTTCATTATTGAGAAAAGGTAACAAAGATAAAATACGAGCTTGTTTTATAGCAAGAGTAATTAATCGTTGTTGTTTCAAGGTCAATCTATTCACACGTCTTGATAATATTTTTCCTTGTTCACTAATAA